GGTCAATGCAGAGGAAATGGCTGCATTTCTCTACTATTAAGTAAGTAAAATAGCTAAAACAAAATCTGTCGTAGGCCACATCACTTATTTTACTGGATCTTACGGAGCCTGTTCATTTACAATATAATCGGATATGGTCCTAGATCATAGAAAAGATTCTCTTCAAACAAACCAGCCTCTCCTCTGTATGGGGCTCATACGGGGTGGTTGGAACAAAGACACATTGGGTTGTGAATTCCAATGGGGCAGATAAGGGCATCTATCTGCACGGCTCAATCAATAGTTCAAGTCACACACTCCCATAATCCACTTTCTCTTCGGAGAATTCACTTCAACTAGAACTCTTCGTATCAAATATAGAAGACTGTATAGTTGAAGGGAAATATCCAAATACATGTCTTATTATTTTCAATAATCCATATTTGTAGCAATGAAATGCTATTGTTCCTCCTCAAGTGATAAATGATTGATTACAAATATCTACGATCTATATTCTCTATAAAGGACCAGAAATACCTTGCTTACGTATCATTAGGAAATGCATTAACATAAATACGGCGGTAAGAAGGGGTAATACAAAAGTGTGTAAACTATAAAAACGAGTCAAAGTGGATTGTCCCACACTAGCACTTCCGCGTAATAACTCTACCAAAGGGGATCCTATTACAGGAATAGCTTCCGGCACGCCTGTTACAATTTTGACTGCCCAATAACCAATTTGGTCCCAAGGTAAGGAATAACCAGTTACACCAAAGGATGCGGTCAATACGGCTAGAACCACACCTGTAACCCAAGTTAATTCGCGAGGTTTTTTAAAACCACCCGTGAGATACACACGAAATACGTGCAAGATCATCATTAGGACCATCATACTTGCCGACCATCGATGAACTGATCGGATTAACCAACCAAAGTTTGCTTCAGTCATTATGTATTGAACAGAAGCAAAAGCCTCAGTAACGGTTGGACGGTAGTAAAAAGTCATAGCAAACCCCGTAGCTACTTGTACTAAAAAACAAGTAAGCGTAATTCCTCCTAGACAATAAAATATATTGACATGGGGAGGAACATATTTACTAGTTATATCATCTGCAATCGCCTGAATCTCGAGACGTTCTTCGAACCAATCATAGACTTTATTGAGATAGGTAACCCAATAGTAATCCCCCTCTGAGAACCGTATCTGAGAATTTCATCTCGTACGGCTCAAACAAAAACCCAAAATATTGCTTTCTTTGGTTGCAAGGGATATGATATTTAATAGAAAAATGGAAACTTCGTAATCACTCCTCTATCACTTCTCTGAAAATACGAAGAAGTCAAAATTGGAAAGTTCTTATTTGTAGTTATAATGCCAAAAAATCAAGTCGGCTCAGTTGATTTTTACAGGCCTCTTGAATCTTCTCTTTACCTATTTCTTTTTCTTTAATTTTCTTTTTTTTTTTTTTGTTTACTATTGTTTTCTTTATTATTGATAGGAATTCTCTTGTTAAGACCCTATGAATCGATTGAAACCCCAGATTCATACTAGACCCACGATGATTCATCAATAAAACTTCAAACTAAGCCCAAAGATTCCCTGAGTAAAAACCATTGGATCATCACTTATTGAATGAATATGAATAGATATAATGACTCAAAATCCAAAGAAAGTTTTGTCCTTTATAATCACAAAAAAAAGGGGGGATTTTTAAAAATAATAAAAATCTTTCGATTTATAACTTAGAACTCTTTGGAAAATTTTTTGGAGTCCGGTCACGGGGTCTAACTATTAAGTAGGAATCATAGTTACTTTTTTTTTGTGATCTATTTCATATATTCCGTGCTCCAGATACTAGAATGAATATCCGACGAAGCAAAAACATCTCTATCAAGATGACAGACCCATTCTCTGTACTATCAATAGGATCCATTATAACAAGTCACACACTCATATTCCGGAAATACAGAAAGAAAGAAATTCCACGATCGAACTACCAATAAGAAAATAATATAATGAGATAAAAACCCGAAACTTAAATGCTTTACTTTGTATTAAAAAGTTAAGAATTCGCGGTTCTTGTGAATCTAATTTAATTCATTGAAATTCCGTCCAATAAAACGGAAGAATTATAAATTTCCAAAATAATAGATAGGAATACTGCAAATAGAGCCATTGCAACACCCATCAAAGGAGTAGTTCCCCACCCGGGAGCTACTTTACCATATTCTGAATTCAATGGTTTTAATAAATCCCCTACAGCAGTTCGCCTTGGTCCAGATCTAGAACTACCCTCAACGGTTTGTGTAGCCATAAATCCTATTTTGTATTCATTGAGATCTGTTGACTTTGTATACCATTCCGTTGTAAATAAACGATTTTATCATAGATCCATTTTGGTCTTGAAATTATATAATAATGGAAACAGCAACCCTAGTCGCCATCTCTATATCTGGTTTACTTGTAAGTTTTACTGGGTACGCCTTATATACTGCTTTTGGGCAACCCTCTCAACAACTA